GCTAGTGTAGCTTAACTAAAGCATAACACTGAAGATGTTAAGATGGGCCCTAAAAAGCTCCACAAGCACAAAGGCCTGGTCCTGGCTTTACTGTCGGCTTTAACCAAAATTACACATGCAAGTATCCGCACCCCCGTGAGGATGCCCTCGATCCCCCCTCCGGAGACGAGGAGCAGGTATCAGGCACGCACCACGCAGCCCAAGACGCCTTGTTTAGCCACACCCCCAAGGGAATTCAGCAGTGATAAACATTGAGCCATAAGCGAAAGCTTGACTCAGTTAAAGTTAAGAGGGCCGGTAAAACTCGTGCCAGCCACCGCGGTTATACGAGAGGCCCTAGTTGACAGCTATCGGCGTAAAGCGTGATTATAGGACGCTAAACAACTAAAGCCAAAAACCCTCCGGGCCGTCATACGCATCCGAGGGCGCGAGGCCCTATTACGAAAGTAGCTTTAACAAAAAGCACCTAGAACTCACGACAGCTGGGAAACAAACTGGGATTAGATACCCCACTATGCCCAGCCATAAACCCTGATAATAAGGTACAAATATTATCCGCCAGGGGACTACAAGCATTAGCTCGAAACCCAAAGGACTTGGCGGTGCCCCAGACCCACCTAGAGGAGCCTGTTCTAGAACTGATAACCCCCGTTTAACCTCACCACCCCTTGCCAACCCCGTCTATATACCGCCGTCGTCAGCTTACCCTGTGAAGGATTAATAGTAAGCAAGATGGGTACAACCCAGAACGTCAGGTCGAGGTGTAGCGTATGAGGTGGGAAGAAATGGGCTACATTTTCTGCAAGACAGAATATTACGAACGACTACCATGAAATTGGTGTCTGAAGGTGGATTTAGCAGTAAAAAGAAAGCAGAGTGTTCTTTTGAAGCCGGCTCTGGGACGCGCACACACCGCCCGTCACTCTCCCCTAACATGGTACAAAAATTTAAATAAAACATTACAACCGAACAAGAGGAGACAAGTCGTAACATGGTAAGTGTACCGGAAGGTGCACTTGGAATAAGCAGAACGTGGCTAAAACAGGAAAGCACCTCCCTTACACCGAGAAGATATCCGTGCAAGTCGGATCGTTCTGAGCTGTAAAGCTAGCCTAAAAATGATAACCAAAGTGAACAAACATATATAACCCCACATGTTTTGAAAGTACTAAACAAACCATTTTCCCACCTTAGTATGGGCGACAGAAAAGGAAATTAGAGCTATAGAGAAAGTACCGTAAGGGAAAGCTGAAAGAGAAATGAAATAACTCATTAAAGCACAAAGAAGCAGAGATTAAACCTCGTACCTTTTGCATCATGATTTAGCCAGTAAAATTCAGGCAAAGAGCACTTAAGTCTGACACCCCGAAACTAAACGAGCTACTCCGAGACAGCCTATCCAGGGCCAACCCGTCTCTGTGGCAAAAGAGTGGGAAGATCTCCGAGTAGAGGTGACAGACCTAACGAGTTTAGTTATAGCTGGTTGCTTAGGAAATGGATATTAGTTCAGCCCCATGGCCTTCTTAGATCAAATGATAAGATATTTACCAAATAAGAACCAAAGATAACCATGAGAGTTAGTCAAAAGAGGTACAGCTCCTTTGACAAAGAATACAACCTTAAAAGATGGATAAGGATCATAATGACCAAGGTAATCTGCTTCAGTGGGCTTAAAAGCAGCCATCTGAGTAGAAAGCGTTAAAGCTCAGGCAGAATCAAAACCTATTATCCTGATAATAAATCCTACTCCTCTAAAAGTACTAAGCCACTCTATACAACTATAGAAGCGATAATGCTAAAATAAGTAATAAGAAGGTATGACCTTCTCCTAGCACATGTGTAAGTCAGATCGGACACCCCACTGACAATTAACGAACCCAACAAAAGAGGGAAGCACAAGACACAACATAACCAAGAAAAATCTGTGACAAATATCGTTAACCCAACACAGGAGTGCAAAAAGGAAAGACTCAAAGGAAAAGAAGGAACTCGGCAAACACGGGCCTCGCCTGTTTACCAAAAACATCGCCTCTTGCAAAAACCAAAGTATAAGAGGTCCCGCCTGCCCAGTGACTCTGAGTTAAATGGCCGCGGTATTTTAACCGTGCAAAGGTAGCGTAATCACTTGTCTTTTAAATGAAGACCCGTATGAATGGCATCACGAGGGCCCAGCTGTCTCCTTTTCCCAGTCAATGAAATTGATCTGCCCGTGCAGAAGCGGGCATGTAAACATAAGACGAGAAGACCCTATGGAGCTTAAGATATATGACCAACCGCGCTTAGTAACCCTAAACCCAAAAGGAAACAAAAGGCAAAAGCGTAGCGGAACATGGACTGAATATCTTCGGTTGGGGCGACCGCGGAGGAAAACAAAGCCTCCATGTGGACTGAGGGCCAAGCCCTTAAAGCCAAGAGACACAACTCTAAGCAACAGACAAATCTGACCAAAAATGATCCGGGCCAAAGCCCGATCAACGGACCAAGTTACCCTAGGGATAACAGCGCAATCCTTTCCCAGAGTCCATATCGACGAAAGGGTTTACGACCTCGATGTTGGATCAGGACATCCTAATGGCGCAGCAGCTATTAAGGGTTCGTTTGTTCAACGATTAAAGTCCTACGTGATCTGAGTTCAGACCGGAGTAATCCAGGTCAGTTTCTATCTATGCAGTGACCCTTCCTAGTACGAAAGGACCGGAAGGAGTGGGGCCAATTCTAAAAGTACGCCCCACCCCCATCTGATGAAATCAACTAAAACAGAAAGGGGGAACAATAAAGCAGCCCAAGATAATGGCGCGCTAAGATGGCAGAGCCTGGTAATTGCAAAAGGCCTAAGCCCTTTCCCCCAGAGGTTCAAATCCTCTTCTTAGCTATGATAAAACTACTAATTATTTACATCATCAACCCCCTAGCATTCATTGTCCCCGTACTGCTAGCCGTTGCCTTCCTCACTCTACTTGAACGAAAAGTCCTAGGCTATATACAACTACGAAAAGGACCCAATGTAGTTGGTCCCTTCGGGCTGCTCCAGCCGATTGCAGACGGTGTTAAACTATTTATTAAAGAACCAGTACGCCCATCCACGTCCTCACCATTTCTATTTTTAGCCACACCAATACTTGCCCTAACCCTAGCACTGACCCTCTGAGCACCTATACCTATCCCTTACCCAGTAGTAGATATAAACCTAGGAGTTTTATTTGTTCTAGCACTATCTAGCCTCGCGGTCTATTCAATCCTGGGGTCCGGATGAGCATCAAACTCAAAGTATGCCCTAATTGGTGCATTACGAGCTGTAGCCCAAACAATTTCCTATGAAGTTAGCTTAGGACTAATCCTACTGGCCACAATCATCTTCGCAGGCGGATTTACCCTCCACACTTTTAATGTTGCCCAAGAAGCCGTCTGACTGGTGGCCCCTGCTTGACCCCTAGCAGCCATATGATACATTTCAACACTTGCGGAAACAAACCGGGCCCCATTTGACTTAACAGAGGGGGAATCCGAATTAGTCTCAGGATTCAATGTAGAATATGCAGGAGGACCCTTCGCCCTCTTCTTCCTAGCAGAATATGCTAATATCCTCCTAATAAATACCCTCTCAGTAGTACTATTCCTAGGAGCATTCCACACGCCTCTCATCCCCGAACTCACAGCATTTAACCTAATAACAAAAGCCTCACTACTCTCAATCATGTTTTTGTGAGTACGAGCATCATACCCACGATTCCGCTATGACCAATTAATACATCTAATCTGAAAAAACTTCCTACCCCTTACTCTAGCCCTAGTTCTATGACACTTAGCCCTACCAATTGCACTAGCAGGCCTACCCCCTCAAATCTAGTACAATATAAGGAACTGTGCCTGAATGCCCAAGGGCCACTTTGATAGAGTGGATAATAGGGGTTCAAGTCCCCTCACTTCCTTAGAAAGAGGGGATTCGAACCCATCCTCAAGAGATCAAAACTCTTGGTGCTTCCACTACACCACTTCCTAGTAAAGTCAGCTAATTAAGCTTTTGGGCCCATACCCCAAAAATGTTGGTTAAAATCCTTCCTTTACTAATGAACCCATATGTACTAACTATCCTAGTATCTAGCCTAGGGATTGGAACAACACTAACATTTGCCAGCTCCCACTGACTATTAGCCTGAATAGGTTTAGAAATCAACACATTAGCCATTATCCCCTTAATAGCCCAACAGCACCACCCCCGAGCGGTAGAAGCCACAACAAAATACTTTCTTACCCAAGCCACAGCAGCTGCTCTAATCCTCTTTGCCAGCACAACAAATGCCTGAGTTATGGGAGACTGAAATATTCAACAAATCTCACATCCCTTAGCAACCACAATAATCATAATGGCCCTAGCCCTAAAAATTGGACTAGCTCCTGTACACTTCTGGATACCAGAGGTACTACAAGGCTTAGACCTAACCACAGGATTGATCATGTCAACCTGGCAAAAACTTGCCCCATTCGCCCTAATTTACCAAATCGCCCCCACAGTTAGCCCCACAGTACTTATATCCCTAGGAGTAATATCGGCCGTCGTAGGAGGGTGAGGAGGGCTCAACCAAACCCAACTTCGAAAAATCCTAGCCTATTCCTCCATCGCCCACCTGGGGTGAATAATTATTGTAGTACAACTTATGCCAAATCTCACACTACTAAACCTAGCCATGTATATCCTCATAACCTCAGCCATCTTCCTAACCCTAAAAAATACCTCAGCCACTAAAATTAATACATTAGCACTAACTTGACCAAAAACCCCCACCCTAGTAACCTTGGCCATACTAGCTCTTCTCTCACTAGGAGGACTACCACCCCTAACGGGATTTATGCCTAAATGACTAATTCTACAAGAACTAACCAAACAAGATCTTCCACTAACAGCTACAATCATAGCACTAGCTGCCCTTCTAAGCCTATTCTTTTACTTACGACTGTGCTACGCTATAACTTTAACTATCTCCCCCAATATTACCAATACAATATCACCTTGACGACTCAAATCTAACCAAACAACAATACCACTGTCACTAAGTATAACCGCAGCACTAATACTCCTTCCGATTACCCCAGCCATGCTAGCCCTCGCCTCCTAGAGACTTAGGATAACATCAAGACCAAAAGCCTTCAAAGCTTTAAGCAGGAGTGAAAATCTCCTAGTCTCTGTTAAGACTTGCAGGACTCTATCCCACATCTTCTGAATGCAACTCAGACGCTTTAATTAAGCCAAAGCCTTTCTAGATGAGAAGGCCTCGATCCTACAAACTCTTAGTTAACAGCTAAGCGCTCTAACCAGCGAGCATTCATCTACTCTTCCTCCCGCCCCGGGAGGGGGGAGGGGCGGGAGGAAGCCCCGGCAGGCTGTGAGCCTACATCTTCAGGTTTGCAATCTGATGTGTTCTACACCACGGAGCTTGGGAGGGAGAGGAATTAAACCTCTGTACATGGAGCTACAATCCACCGCTTAAACATTCAGCCACCCTACCTGTGGCAATCACCCGCTGATTCTTCTCAACTAATCACAAAGACATCGGAACTCTCTACTTAGTATTTGGTGCCTGAGCCGGCATGGTCGGCACTGCCCTAAGCCTCTTAATTCGAGCAGAATTAAGCCAACCTGGGGCCCTACTAGGGGATGACCAAATTTACAATGTAATCGTTACAGCACACGCCTTCGTAATAATTTTCTTTATAGTAATACCAATTATGATTGGTGGCTTCGGAAACTGACTAGTACCCCTAATGATTGGAGCCCCAGACATGGCCTTCCCGCGGATGAATAACATAAGCTTCTGACTTCTCCCCCCATCATTTCTTCTTCTTCTAGCCTCCTCTGGCGTAGAAGCAGGAGCCGGGACCGGATGAACTGTATACCCCCCACTAGCAGGTAACCTAGCACACGCCGGCGCATCTGTTGACCTAACTATCTTTTCACTCCATTTAGCTGGGGTTTCTTCAATTCTTGGGGCAATTAACTTTATTACCACAATTATTAATATAAAACCCCCCGCCATCTCACAGTATCAGACACCACTATTTGTATGAGCCGTACTAATTACCGCAGTCCTTCTGCTTCTCTCACTCCCCGTGCTAGCCGCTGGCATTACAATACTTCTTACAGACCGAAACCTAAACACAACCTTTTTCGACCCAGCAGGAGGAGGTGACCCCATCCTATACCAACACTTATTCTGATTCTTCGGACACCCAGAAGTCTATATTTTAATTCTACCCGGATTTGGAATGATTTCACACATTGTTGCCTACTATGCTGGTAAAAAAGAACCATTCGGGTATATAGGCATGGTCTGAGCTATAATAGCCATCGGACTGCTAGGATTTATTGTATGAGCCCACCACATATTTACAGTGGGGATGGATGTCGACACTCGTGCCTACTTTACATCTGCTACAATAATTATTGCCATCCCAACAGGAGTCAAAGTATTTAGCTGACTGGCCACTCTGCATGGCGGATCGATCAAATGAGATACACCCCTCTTATGAGCCCTAGGCTTCATTTTCCTATTTACAGTAGGAGGCCTAACAGGAATTGTCCTAGCCAACTCATCCTTAGACATCGTACTACATGACACATATTATGTAGTAGCCCACTTCCACTACGTCCTGTCTATGGGTGCTGTATTTGCAATTATGGGAGCCTTTGTCCATTGATTCCCCCTATTTTCAGGATACACACTTCACAGCACTTGAACAAAAATCCACTTTGGTGTTATATTCCTGGGAGTAAATTTAACTTTCTTCCCACAACATTTCCTTGGACTGGCTGGCATGCCACGACGTTACTCAGACTACCCAGACGCCTACACCCTGTGAAACACCGTATCTTCTATTGGATCACTAATCTCATTAGTCGCAGTAATTATGTTCTTATTTATTTTATGAGAAGCATTCGCAGCCAAACGAGAAGTAATGTCTGTAGAACTTACCGCCACTAACGTAGAATGACTTCATGGCTGCCCTCCACCCTACCACACATTTGAAGAGCCTGCTTTTGTTCAAGTTCAATCAGGTAAACGAGAAAGGAAGGAATTGAACCCCCATATGCTGGTTTCAAGCCAGCCGCATAACCACTCTGCCACTTTCTTACGTCAATAAGGCACTAATAAAATTGATATTATACTGCCTTGTCGAGGCAGAATTGTAGGTTAAATCCCTGCGTGCCTTGAGCTTAAGCTATAATGGCACATCCCTCACAATTAGGATTCCAAGACGCGGCCTCCCCTGTTATAGAAGAACTCCTCCACTTTCACGATCACGCCCTTATAATCGTGTTTTTAATTAGCACCCTAGTACTTTACATTATTGTGGCCATGGTATCAACCAAACTCACAAACAAATATATCCTAGACTCCCAAGAGATTGAAATTGTCTGAACTATCTTACCCGCAGTAATTCTTATCCTAATTGCACTTCCATCTTTACGAATCCTTTATTTAATAGATGAAATTAACGACCCCCACCTGACTGTCAAAGCCATCGGCCACCAATGATACTGAAGTTATGAGTACACAGATTATAAGGACCTAGGTTTTGACTCATATATGGTACCAACACAAGACCTCACACCAGGACAGTTCCGGCTTCTAGAAGTTGACCACCGAATGGTCGTACCAATAGAATCCCCTGTACGTGTTCTAGTCTCAGCTGAAGATGTTTTACACTCATGAGCCGTACCTGCTCTAGGAGTAAAAATGGACGCAGTTCCAGGACGGCTAAACCAAACGGCATTCATCGCTTCCCGCCCTGGCGTTTATTATGGACAATGCTCCGAAATCTGTGGTGCTAACCACAGCTTTATACCAATTGTTGTTGAAGCAGTACCCCTCGAACACTTTGAAAACTGATCCTCTTCAATACTAGAAGATGCCTCACTAAGAAGCTAAACCGGGAGTAGCGTTAGCCTTTTAAGCTAAAGACTGGTGGCCCCCAACCACCCCTAGTGACATGCCACAGCTCAACCCCGCCCCTTGATTTCTAATCCTACTATTCTCATGACTAGTATTCTTAACTATCATTCCAACCAAAATTATAGGACACTCATTTACTAATGAGCCCACCACACGAACTGCAAAAGAAACACACCTAACATCCTGAACCTGACCATGACACTAAGCTTCTTCGACCAATTTTCCCTATCCTCATACATAGGAATCCCACTAATTGTACTTGCACTCACCCTACCCTGAGTGCTATACCCCACCCCACAAAACCGGTACTCAAATAATCGACTATTAACCCTACAAGCATGATTCATCCGTCAATTCACACACCAATTATTTCTTCCCATTAATCCAGGGGGACACAAATGGGCACTCCTATTAGCCTCTTTCCTAATTTTCCTTATTACACTAAATCTTCTAGGTATTTTACCCTACACATTTACACCCACAACCCAATTATCATTAAATATAGGCTTAGCAGTACCCCTGTGGCTAGCTGCTGTACTTATTGGAATTCGTAAACAACTTACCCACACGCTAGCCCACATACTTCCAGTTGGGACTCCAGGTCCTCTAATTCCCGTCCTAATCATTATCGAAACAATTAGCTTATTTATTCGACCAATCGCACTAGGAGTCCGACTTACAGCCAACCTCACAGCTGGACACCTCCTGATTCAACTAATTAGCACAGCCGCATTCAATCTATTCTTCATGATACCTGCCGTATCTGCACTAACAATAGTACTGCTCCTATTATTATCAGTCTTAGAATTAGCAGTAGCCGTAATTCAAGCTTACGTATTTGTACTACTAGTAAGCCTATACCTACAAGAATCTGTTTAATGGCCCGCCAAGCACACGCATATCATATAGTAGACCCTAGCCCATGACCCCTTACCGGTGCAATTGCTGCCCTCCTTATAACATCAGGACTCGCAATCTGATTTCACTTCCACTCAACAACCCTGATAATACTAGGCTTCACCCTAACGCTCCTAACTATGTATCAATGATGACGAGACATCATCCGAGAAGGCACATTCCAAGGACACCACACACCACCCGTCCAAAAAGGACTCCGATATGGGATGATCTTATTTATTACATCAGAAGTATTCTTTTTCCTAGGCTTCTTCTGAGCATTCTTCCACTCAAGCTTAGCACCTACCCCAGAACTTGGAGGATGCTGACCACCAACCGGAATCATCCCCCTAGACCCATTTGAAGTCCCCCTGTTGAACACAGCCGTACTACTGGCCTCAGGAGTTACAGTAACCTGAGCCCACCATAGCCTAATGGAAGGAGAACGAAAACAAGCGATCCAATCCCTTATCTTAACAATTATCCTAGGCCTCTACTTTACAACCCTCCAAGCAATAGAATATTACGAAGCTCCCTTCACCATCGCAGATGGGGTCTATGGGTCAACTTTCTTCGTGGCTACAGGATTCCACGGCCTACACGTAATTATTGGAACAACTTTCCTAGCAGTGTGCTTACTACGACAAATCCAATACCATTTTACATCAGAACACCACTTTGGGTTTGAAGCCGCCGCTTGATACTGACACTTTGTCGACGTAGTTTGACTCTTCCTTTACGTCTCCATCTACTGATGAGGCTCATAATCTTTCTAGTATTAAAGTTAGTACAAGTGACTTCCAATCATTTAGTCTTGGTTAAAATCCAAGGAAAGATAATGAACTTAATTATAGTAATTTTAACTATTGCAACCATTCTATGCTTGGTATTAGCAACCGTAGCCTTCTGATTACCCCAAATAAACCCTGACGCAGAAAAATTATCCCCATATGAATGCGGATTTGACCCGCTAGGCTCAGCGCGCCTACCATTTTCCCTCCGATTCTTCCTAGTTGCTATTCTCTTCCTACTTTTTGACTTGGAAATTGCACTGCTTCTCCCCCTCCCATGAGGAAACCAACTTTCAGACCCCACTGAAACCTTTTTCTGGGCAACCGCCGTGCTAATTCTACTTACGCTGGGATTAGTATATGAATGAATTCAAGGTGGCCTAGAATGAGCTGAATAGATGATTAGTCCAAAGTAAGACCCCTGATTTCGGCTCAGAAAACTATGGTTCAAGTCCATAATCATCTTATGACCCCAGTACATTTCAGCTTCAGCTCAGCATTCATCCTAGGACTGATAGGTCTAGCATTCCACCGAACGCATCTACTCTCAGCCCTATTATGTCTAGAAGGAATAATACTATCACTATTTATTGCCCTGTCCTTATGAACATTACAACTAGAATCAACTGCCTACTCAGCGGCTCCTATACTTTTACTTGCATTTTCAGCATGCGAAGCTAGCGCTGGTCTAGCTTTACTAGTTGCTACTGCCCGAACCCACGGCACTGACCGACTCCAAAACCTAAATCTCCTACAATGCTAAAAATCCTGATCCCAACACTGATACTTTACCCCACAATCTGATTGGCACCCCAAAAATGATTGTGAACAACAACCACCGCCCAAAGCATAGTAATTGCCTTACTCAGCCTATCATGATTAAAATGAAATTCGGAAACAGGATGATCAACTTCAAACCTGTATTTAGCAACAGACCCCTTATCAACCCCCCTGCTGGTCCTCACATGCTGACTTCTCCCGCTAATAATCCTGGCAAGCCAAAACCACGTTTCCCCCGAACCGGTAAACCGCCAACGAACCTATATTACCCTACTAGTCTCCCTACAAACATTTCTTATTATAGCCTTCGGGGCCACCGAAATTATTATATTTTACATTATATTTGAAGCCACCCTGATCCCCACCCTCATCATTATTACACGATGGGGAAATCAAACAGAACGACTGAACGCAGGTACTTACTTTCTGTTCTATACACTGGCAGGCTCCCTGCCTCTACTAGTTGCCCTACTAATTCTCCAAAAAGACGTGGGCACACTATCCATAATCACCATTCAATACTCCCAACCCCTTAACCTATCATCTTGAGGGGACAAGATCTGATGAGCAGGCTGCCTTATTGCCTTTTTAGTAAAAATACCCCTATATGGAGTTCACCTTTGGCTTCCCAAAGCCCACGTAGAGGCCCCAATTGCAGGGTCTATAGTCCTAGCCGCAGTATTACTAAAACTAGGAGGGTATGGTATGATACGAATGATAATTATGCTTAACCCACTTACTAAAGAAATAGCCTACCCCTTTATTATTTTAGCCCTTTGAGGAATCATCATAACAGGATCAATTTGCTTGCGACAAACAGACCTTAAGTCCCTCATCGCCTATTCATCAGTAAGCCATATAGGATTAGTAGCAGGAGGAATTCTTATTCAAACACCTTGAGGCTTTACAGGTGCAATTATTCTAATAATTGCCCACGGACTAGTATCCTCAGCATTATTCTGCCTAGCCAATACTAACTATGAACGAATCCACAGCCGAACGTTACTTCTAGCACGAGGACTACAAATAATTCTACCCCTAATAGCCGCCTGATGATTTATTGCCAATCTCGCTAATTTAGCCCTCCCACCGCTACCCAACCTAATGGGAGAACTAATAATTATCACTTCAATATTTAACTGATCCTACTGAACTATCATCTTAACTGGCCTCGGAACACTAATCACAGCAAGTTACTCACTTTACATATTCCTAATAACCCAACGAGGCCCAACCCCAACACACATTATTGCACTAGAACCCTCACATACCCGAGAACACCTATTAATAGCACTTCACCTAATTCCCGTCCTTCTACTCGTACTTAAACCTGAACTAATGTGAGGGTGATGTTTCTGCAGATATAGTTTAAGAAAAACGCTAGATTGTGGTTCTAGAAATGGAAGTTAAAGTCTTTTTATCCGCCGAGAGAGGCAAGGAGCACTGGGGACCGCTAATCCTTCAGCACCATGGTTCAACTCCATGGCTCACTCGAGCTTCTAAAGGATAATAGTCCATCCGTTGGTCTTAGGAACCAAAAACTCTTGGTGCAACTCCAAGTAGAAGCTATGCATTCAACAACTTTAATCTTTAACTCGAGCCTTCTAATCATCTTTGCACTACTAATTTATCCCCTACTTACCTCGATAAGCCCAACCCCTGCCAAAAAAGACTGAGCCCTATCCCATGTTAAAACCGCCGTTCAAATAGCCTTCTTCGTCAGCCTCATTCCACTATTCATCTTCATAGACCAAGGGGTAGAAGTAATTACTACAAACTGACAATGAATAAATACACTTACATTTGACATCAACACAAGTTTTAAATTTGACCAATACTCAATTATTTTTACCCCTATTGCCCTGTATGTTACATGATCAATTCTAGAGTTTGCATCATGGTATATACATGCAGACCCTAACATAAACCGATTCTTTAAATATCTCCTAATGTTCCTCGTAGCAATAATTATTCTAGTTACAGCCAACAACATATTCCAACTATTTATTGGATGAGAAGGAGTAGGAATCATATCATTTCTACTAATCGGATGATGATATGGACGAGCTGACGCTAACACCGCAGCCCTACAAGCTGTAATCTACAATCGAGTAGGAGACATTGGACTAATTCTTTCAATGGCCTGACTAGCAATAAATCTAAACTCCTGAGAAATCCAACAAATCTTTGCATCATCAAAAAGCATAGACCTTACACTACCACTCATAGGACTTATCCTAGCAGCAACAGGCAAATCAGCACAATTTGGCCTACATCCATGACTTCCATCGGCGATGGAAGGCCCTACGCCAGTCTCTGCCCTACTGCACTCAAGTACAATAGTAGTAGCTGGCATTTTCCTCCTAATCCGCCTTCACCCCCTTATAGAAAATAACCAAACTGCTTTAACTACTTGCCTCTGCCTAGGAGCACTAACAACCCTATTTACAGCAACCTGCGCACTAACCCAAAATGATATCAAAAAAATTGTAGCTTTCTCAACATCAAGTCAACTAGGACTTATAATAGTAACTATTGGCCTAAACCAACCTCAACTAGCTTTCCTGCACATTTGTACCCACGCATTCTTCAAAGCAATATTATTCCTCTGCTCAGGATCAATTATCCACAGCCTAAACGACGAACAAGATATCCGAAAAATAGGAGGATTACACAACCTACTCCCATTTACCTCATCATGTATCACAATCGGAAGCCTTGCCCTCACAGGCACCCCATTCCTAGCAGGATTCTTCTCCAAAGATGCCATCATCGAAGCCTTAAACACATCCTACCTTAACGCCTGAGCCCTAGCCCTTACACTAATCGCCACATCATTTACAGCCATCTATAGCTTCCGAGTTGTATTCTTCGCATCCATAGGCCACCCCCGATTCTCCAGCCTTTCTCCTATTAATGAAAATGACCCCGCAATCATTAACCCAATCAAACGACTAGCCTGAGGAAGCATTATTGCAGGACTAATTATTACCTCCAATTATTTACCAACTAAAACCCCAGTAATAACTATGCCTCCTGCCCTAAAATTAGCCGCCCTCCTTGTTACAATCATTGGACTACTAACAGCTATAGAACTAGCCAACCTCACCAATAAACAGTTTAAAACCACCCCAACCATTTGAGCCCATAATTTCTCTAACATGCTAGGCTACTTCCCTAATATTATTCACCGAATAACCCCCAAAATAAATTTAATCTTGGGACAAAAAATGGCCACCCAACTAGTAGATCAAACCTGATTTGAAAAAATTGGACCCAAAGGGATTTCATCAAATCAAATTCCCATGATTAAAATCACTAATAACATCCAGCAGGGTATAATCAAAACATACCTGACAATCTTCTTCTTAACAACAACCCTAGCCATCTTAACAACTATGGCAATTTAAACAGCCCGTAACGCCCCCCGACTTAGACCCCGAGTTAACTCCAACACAACAAATAGTGTTAGTAAAAGAACCCATCCACAAATAATAAGCATTGCACCCCCAGAAGAATATATTAGAGCCACCCCTCCTGAATCACCACGAAGTACCGAAAATTCCTTAAACTCATCAACAACTACTCAAGAATACTTATATCACCCGCCAGAAAGCCAACCCCCAACTACCATTACCCCCAGCAAATATATAACAACATAAACTAATACAGATCAATCCCCCCAAGACTCAGGATAAGGCTCAGCAGCCAAAGCAGCTGAATAAGCAAACACAACTAGTATCCCCCCAAGGTAGATTAAAAATAAAATTAAAGACAAGAAAGACCCACCATGACCAACCAACACCCCGCAACCTACTGCTGCCGCCACAACCAAACCCAAGGCAGCAAAATAGGGTGCTGGATTAGAAGCCACAGCCACAAGACCTAAAACTAAACCAATAAGAAATAAAAAAACAAAATAAGTCATAATTTCTGCTCGGATTCTAACCAAGACCAATGACTTGAAAAACCACCGTTGTAATTCAACTACAGAAACCCCTAATGGCAAACTTCCGGAAGACCCACCCCCTAATCAAAATCGCCAACGATGCCCTCGTTGACTTACCCGCCCCATCAAACATTTCAGTATGATGAAATTTTGGCTCTCTACTAGGACTTTGCTTAGCCACACAAATTCTAACAGGACTTTTTCTAGCCATACATTATACATCGGACATCTCCACTGCCTTTTCCTCAGTCACCCACATTTGCCGAGATGTAAGCTACGGATGATTAATCCGAAACATACATGCAAATGGAGCATCATTCTTCTTCATCTGTATTTATCTCCATGTTGCCCGAGGACTTTACTATGGCTCCTACCTTTACAAAGAAACATGAAATATTGGAGTAGTACTTCTACTGCTAACTATAATAACAGCCTTCGTGGGCTACGTCCTCCCCTGAGGACAGATATCATTTTGGGGAGCCACAGTAATCACAAATCTTATATCAGCCGTTCCATATGTAGGAAATGACTTAGTGCAATGAATTTGAGGAGGATTTTCAGTTGATAACGCCACTTTAACACGATTCTTTGCATTCCACTTCCTATTCCCATTTGCCATTGCAGGAGCAACTGTCCTACACCTACTTTTCCTGCATGAAACAGGGTCAAATAACCCAGTGGGACTTAATTCAGATGCAGACAAAATTACATTTCACCCATACTTCTCCTATAAAGACCTCTTAGGGTTCGTAGCCCTACTGCTAGCCCTAACATCAATTGCTTTATTTTCTCCTAACCTACTAGGAGACCCAGACAACTTTACACCTGCTAACCCCCTAGTTACACCACCCCATATTAAACCTGAATGATACTTCCTATTTGCATACGCTATTCTTCGATCAATTCCAAACAAACTAGGAGGGGTTCTAGCCTTACTTTTCTCAATCCTAGTACTTCTAGTAGTACCCATCCTGCACACCTCTAAGCAACGAGGACTTGCCTTCCGACCACTAACACAATTCCTGTTCTGAGTACTAGTTGCAGACATACTTGTATTAACATGAATTGGGGGCATACCTGTAGAACATCCATTTATCACTATTGGACAAGTCGCCTCAGTCATCTATTTTGCCCTATTCCTAGTCCTATCACCCCTCGCAGGATGGGTCGAAAACAAAGCCCTTGAATGAAACTGCCCTAGTAGCTTAGTCTAAAAGCACCGGTCTTGTAATCCGGAGATCGAAGGTTAAATTCCTTCCTAGTGCTTACACCTCAGAGAAAGGAGACTTTAACTCCCACCCTTAACTCCCAAAGCTAAGATTCTAATTCAAACTATCCTCTGACGGTAGAAATCCAACTCCTTATATAGTACGCATACATGCAGCAAACAACCTTAACTCCAAATTTCCAAGGGTACATATATGTATTATATTACATATTACTATGTACTAGTACATTACATGTATTATATTACATATTACTATGTACTAGTACATTATATGTATAATAACCATAAATATCATCAAAACATTAATGTTTAGTACATAAAACTTAACATACATAAACCATTTAAATCATTAATAGAAAATAGTCAAGAACAACTGATAAATTGATTCATCCCCATAACTCCATCAAAAAAGTTTCTATGCCGATATCAACATAACTAGGAGTTCCCATGAAAATGTAGTAAGAAATCACCAACGATTTATAAAATTGCATAATGTTAATGAAAGGTCAGGGACAATAATAGTGGGGGTCACACAACTGAACTATTACTGGCATCTGGTTCCTATTTCAGGGCCATAACTGAATTATTCCCCAATCTATTAACTGTCCCGGCATCTGATTAATGGTGTAATACTTATTATCCATGACCCACCAAGCAAGCTTCAACTAAATGCATCTGGTATTTTTTATAGGTTTTCCTTTCATTTTGCATGTGAGACACCTTTAAGAACAGTTGAAACAAGGTTGAACATTTAGAATATTCATTAATAATATCGTTTAAAGGTGGAAAGACATAACTCAATAACCACATTAATTTATCTCAAGTACATAAGGTTATAATCTAGACTCCATATAATTCTAAGATTCCCCCTGGTTTCCTCGCGGCAAACCCCCCTACCCCCCTACGCCGGACAAGTCCTATTTTATTCTGTCAAACCCCTAAACCAGAAAAGGCCGACCAGCGTCTTCAACAAGTGGGTAAATGTGTTGGTATATACATTGTTTAAAAATAAAAAATAATGTATA